CTTTTTCCTATGTTTTTGAAAAATGAATTTCATTAATTGATTCAAAACATCTTTTCATGAAAAATATCTGTCGATACTTTTTTTTTGAGTTGGAAGAAAAGTAAAAGAAAGAAGGAATCACTTGATTTCCTTCTTCTGGGTGGTGCAATAGAAATATATTTTATTATATTGTAAGAATTCGATTGTAATATATTTTTATGTAATATATATATATATTATGTAATTATGTAATTAATTATATAATTAATTATATATATATAATATAAATTAAAATATAATAATAATATATATATTTCTATCGATCAAATATTATGTGAACCGAACTTTTTTGATACTATACTAATGAAATCTTACTCTAAATCGATTTTTTTTAGTCTCTAATAGTATCGAATCATGATTGATTGAATTCTTTTTTTATAAACAAGTTAATTAAAGAAGTTGCATTTGGTCAATCTAATTCCCTCTCTTTTTTCTTTGTCCCTTACTTCACTACCTATCTATTTCAACATAAGCAAGAAGGAATCGGATTCTAGGAAAAGACAAATAATCCATCCTAGAATCCCGTGTTTCCCATTTCTATTTCTACTTTGCTTAATATTCGCTGCCTATTTTTTTTAGGTTTAGTATTGAGTCGAATTGAATTATAGTACAATAGAAAACTATTAATATATTTTCTATTCTAGGACATTGAAATGTGAAAACAGTGACATAATCATAAGGTTCTAATTGATTGTAGAGTTGAAAAAAAAACAAAGAAACAAAGTCAAATAGTCTTCTTCACAATATACATACTAGGGCTGACTAATCCTACGGTACAAGGAATTCTCTAAATATGGTAGAAAAAGACTAGAAAGAAGCAAAGGTCTTTCCATAATTTTTTTATTATTTTATTATATAGAATCCAATTACATAATTTATCAAAAAAATTTCGTTCTTTTTACGAGCTTAATATGTTGATAAATCCGCGTACCTAGAAATTCATTTCGGACAATTGAACCTTCTCAAATTGTTTCTTTTTAAGAACCAAAAAGATTTGTGCCAAAATAATAGATGCCAAGAAGAACAAGAGACCTTGGACACGTAACGGATCTTGAAGCACTATTTCTGCATCCCCCTGACCAAATCCACCTACATTGGGATTACTCGTTAACGGTTGATCAAGTTTGATGGATTCACCCTCTGAAACAAGAAGTTCTGGTCCTGGAGGTATAATATCAATCACTTCACGTCCATCTGATGCATCCACTATCGTTATTTCGTATCCCCCTTTTTCTTTTCGTATAATTTTGTTTACTATACCTGCTGCTGTAGCATTATAAACATTATTATTACTCTTGCTCCCGTCGGGATAAATCTGACCCCTTCCCCTGTTCCCTCCTACATATATAGGATATTTTAAGAAATAAACATCTTTCTTAGTAGCTGGATCTGGAGAAAGAATAGGAAAGGTAATTTCACTATATTTCTTACCAGGAACAGGTCCTATCACAAGAATATTTTTTTTTGTGGGACGATAGCTTTGAAAAGACAGATTACCTATCTTTTCTTTAATCTCGGGCGAAATACGATCGGGAGGGGCCAATTCAAAACCCTCCGGTAAAATCAGAACTGCCCCCACATTCAAAGCCCCCTTTTTACCATTAGCAAGAACTTGTTTCACTTGCATATCATAAGGAATTCGAACAACTGCTTCAAATACAGTATCGGGAAGTACCGTTTGTGGAACCTCAATATCTACGGGCTTATTAGCTAAATGGCAATTGGCACATACAATACGGCCGGTAGCTTCTCGCGGATTTTCATAACCCTGCTGGGCAAAAATGGGATATGCATTTGAAATGGGTGCTCGAGTTATTATATATATCATGAGCAATACGGAAATGGAGCGAGTAATCTCTTCCTTTATCCAAGAAAAAGCATTTCTAGTTTGCATGGTCCAATCATTGATCCTGAAAATTTTTACAATAAGATTAGGTAGGTTACTGGCATCGTTCCCTATCCATGAATCTGCTATTTACTGAAATAATTTTCCTAGAATATAGGAAGAATACGAGTAGAAAGAAAAAGAATTAGTAAATTTTTGAATGTTTAGCTTTTATATACAAAAAAACAAACTTTATAATTGGATCAGTGGATCGTTTTTTCAGTCATTCATTGAATGATAAATCACTACAAGTGAGGGAGATACGCGATTTAAATAACGGAAAATCCAATATTTAAAAATTGTATCTAAAATGACTGGAAAAGTGGAAACAAGACCAGATATAATTTGCTCATTCTGAGTAAACCCAAAATCTTTATAGACAGAACCAATCATTAGTTCCCAACCATGAGTCGAATGGAATCCTATACATAAATCAGTTAACAAAAGAATCGAAAAAGCTTTTATTGTGTCACTTAAGTTATATAGGAATTCTTGAACCCAAGAGTTAAGAATAATGAGTTCTTGATTACCCAGAATAGAATAACCAGTTAGAATAAAGAAACAGATTATATTTGTCGAGAAGTGCAAAATCGTATGGATACGATCTTGGTTGTGTGTCTTGATCAATTGGATGGTTTCTTTGTAGATTCCCATACGAAGGTTTTGTAAACGTGTTTCCGGGTATTCCTTTAACATTTCATCCAAGAGGAACAGTTCCTCAAATTCTATGAATTTCTTTAAAATACTTTTTTCTTGAATGATATTCAAGAAAATTTCGGATTGTTTAGTATTCCACCAATTAGTAAACCAAGATTCCATACATTTATTAAATGTAAAAGAAATGCCCCAGGGCAAAAAGACTATAGATGTAAGACATAGAAGGGGAATGAATACTTTCTTTTTTGCCATTTTTCGTCTTTAATGAACTCAGCTTCATCTCATTTGTCAACTCTATATGATAATAATCTTTCTATCAAGCATAAGTTCTATTACAAGTCATAGAACCTATATATATCAATTTCGAATCTATTCCCGCTTTTTTTATTTGTAATTCGGAAGTTAGTTCTTGCCTTGAATTTCTAATAAAAAGAATACAGAAATCAAAGAAGAAAACGAAAGAATCCACTGCCAATTCGAATGAAGAAAAAAAATATTGTTTCAAAAGCTATCAATTAAAAATAATTTTGAAAAATAAATGCTTTCTTAGGGAAAAACATTTATTTTTCGAAATTATTTTTATCAAATTTCCATTGGTACACGCAAGAATATGGACAAGTCCCAAGCTTTTTGTGCAACTTTGCGTGGAGTCCTATAATAATCATCAATAGGAGTCAAGGGAATGGCCCCCTGTTCTCTGGTTTGCATATAAAGGACACCATTACGATACCTACTATCTTTTTTAGTTTCTATTTGACTTTGTATTATGAGGGACTGAATATCGTCCATACGGACTCGGATAAAAATACGACGATTTTTTCCAGGAAATCCGTAACGAAAAAAACACACCATTTTATTTTTTTTATCGAAAAAATCATAACCACTACCCACATTCCAAAAAATTAGAAGCCACCAAGAAAAACTTAGAAAGAGACCCGCGGTTCCATAGAAAGTCATCGTGGCCCCTTGTGGCAAAAAAGGAACTAGCTCAGGCTCAAACTCCGATGAAATGAAAGATAACAAATTCCTGCCATAATAACTGGAAGCTGAAATCAATAAAACCCCTAATGAACCTAAAAGAATGAAAGAAGCCCAGAAGAAATCGCTTGGTTTTCGAGACCCCGTTATAATGTCGATCCATGCGTCTTCTGAGCGCCAAACATGTTCTGACTCCCAAGTCATATTTTATCCTCCTTATTAAGGCTTATATGATATTAGTATCTTCCTTTTCTTTCTTTTGTTTTTTAATGGAATAGTTATTTAAAAATAGAATAACAAAGCCAAGTCAAATTCATTTGACTTTATCTAAAAAAATAAATAAGATTTGTCCTGTCCCTACTGCCCGTATCTAAAAAATCTTGTTTTTTTGAACATGAAGAAATAAAGAAGCCATTGCAATTGCCGGAAATACTAGGCCCACTAAAGGAACAAAAATGGAAGGTAAGTTTATCATAAAAAGGGTACCTCGATTTAATATTTGTACCTGTTATTTTTTTTGATTGTTATATTAATTTAATATTTTGATTACTCTTATATATATTGTAATAAAGATAGTCTATAATCACTAGAATTCATATAGACTTATACTAAGTATATTTACAAAATTATACTAAGTATAGCTAAATGACTATATATGGATAAAATATATATATTCTATACTCCATATATTATTCTATACTCTATATATTGAGTATACATATGAGTATACATAATATATATAGAATATAATAAATCAATAATAAAAGAAAAAAAATTGAAAAATATTTATTACTAAAGAACATTATTAAAGAATAGAATAAAAAGTACAAATCGAATCCAATAATAATTATAAGGAATGTAGAACTAAATAACTGGATGAATTTAGCCCTCTATTTCTACAAGAAACATGTGTATGATAATATAACTTTTTATTATTCTTAGGATTTTTCTATTAATATCTTATTAGTTTGCTCTTGTGTGTTCTAATTTGATTTTTGTCTCATAATTTATTTTATTTGAAGTTCAAAAAAAAAAAGAATTTTAGGCTCTGCTTGATTTTTCATTTTGAGTCAAAGGAAAGAAAGCGTGGAGTTGAAATAACTCACTTAGAACCTTCTTTAAAGGATTACGTGGTACGATTGAATCAAATAAGCCCTTTTGGAATAAAAATTCAGCCGATTGTGAACCTTCGGGTACTTCCTTATTCAACGTTTGTTCAATTACTCTTTTACCCGCAAATGCAATGTAAGCATTTGGTTCGGCAATAATGATATCCCCCAACATGCCAAAACTGGCTGTCACCCCCCCAGTAGTAGGAGATGTAAGGATCGATACATAGAATAATTTTTGATTGATTTGATAATCATATAAAGCAGAAGATATTTTAGCCATTTGCATCAAGCTCAAACTTCCTTCTTGCATACGCGCTCCTCCGGACGCACATACTAGAATAAGAGGTAAAAGTTGATTGCTAGCATATTCGACCAACCGAGTGATTTTCTCACCCACTACGGATCCCATACTACCCCCCATAAACTGAAAATCCATAATACCAATTGCTACAGGAATACCGTTTAGTTGACCTGTGCCTGTTTGAACAGCCTCCCTTAATCCTGTCTTTTTTTGATAAGAATCAATACGATTTTTATAAGGTTCCTCTTCCGAATGAAATTCTATGGGATCTACAGAGACCATGTCTTCATCCATAGGATTCCAAGTACCTGGATCAATCGAAAGTTCGATTCTATCTGAACTGCTCATTTTCAAATGATATCCACAGTGTTCACAAATATTCATTTTTGATTTCAAAATTTTCTTATAATTTAATCCATAACAATTTTCGCATTCAATCCACAAATGCTTATATTTTTGAGTCTCATCGAGATCACTAGAACTTTCTCTTTTAGTAAAATCACTATCATTTGTCTCATTCGTGCTAGTTATTATACTAGCACTCTTGCTTTCACTACTATTTATGCCCTTACCACAAAAGTAACGATTAAAGTCACTATCATCTAAAATGTAACTATCAATACCGATTTGAGAACGAAGATAACTCTCAATGCAACTATTAATGTTATTATTCCAATTAGATTTAGTATCATACATGTAGTGATCATCATCACTCTTAGAGCCATTCTCCAAATACCTAGAATTCTTATAACTAGAAAAAAAACTTTCTGGTTCATTGAGAAAAGAATGATCATTGTCAATCTCAAAAATTTGATTTTCAATAGCAAAATATATGGAATAACTCTTCCTATTCCTATCCCTAACTAAAAAAGTTTTATCAGATAGGAAATTCCTGATGTTCCTGATACCTACTAAATAATCAACATTGCTGTAACTAAAATTTTCACTATTCTTCCAACTATGAATGTTTTTATCCATATCAGTGAAAATTGGGGAGTCTTCACTTACACTGGTATTTTCAATAGGACCAAAACTCTCTATTGATTTACTTAAACCACACCTGTATTCTAACTCCCTAGTAAACAGCATAGAATTGAACCACCATTTTTCCATAGAAATTTTTTCCTCTATTTACATGACATGACAATTGATGAATAGTCATTCAATGAAAAATCATATAAATAGTTTATTTTTAATATCATATCTCATTTATTTACTATCAATAAAAAATTAGAATAAATATAAAATAAATATAATAAGTATATAAATCCAATATAATATATAGGGTTAATAACTGATAATAATAACGAGCAAGTGGGTATTAAAAAAAATGATTCTTTTTTTCATGAAAACTCGGAGTATTATTTCACTATATAAGTCACTATATATGTGCTGGCATTTTTTTTATAGAAAAAAAAATATTCGATTTTCAATGATTATATTTTTTAAATGAAAAAATAAAGAAAAAAACCTCATTGGGGGTACTTACTGTATTTAAGGACCCAATGACTTCATTGAGTCATTATTAATTTCTTTTTTCCCATATTATATCTTCTAATTATATCTTCTACCTCTATCCATTTTTGTATTTTATTTTCATTTTGAAGATAGATAAAAATCGATTTTTATGGTTCTAGAAAACAACATTCTATGTCAATAACAAGAAATAAAAAATTAGGTATGAATCGAACAATAAAAAAAGGGGGGGGATAAAAGAGAAAAGAGTTCTAGTGGAACAGAACAAACGATGTCGAGCCAAGAGCACCCCGATTTCTATATAATAGATTCTATCTACTAGAAATAATGGCGGATGTTAGAATCCACAGCTAATCTAATCATGTCTTTCAAGTCGCACGTTGCTTTTTACCACATCGTTTCAAACGATGTTTTACCATAACATTCTTTTAGATCCGGTATGTAATTGATTCAATCTATATATAATATATATATATAATCTAATAATAATCTATATATAATCTAATAATATATACTTTTGACTTCTAGATATATAACTGGACAATTTCATTTCTAAAGTAAAGAAGTATAAAAAAAAATTAAAATGAATTTCTTGAACAAATAGAAAGAAATATGAAAGAATAAATATTTATTTTACAATTAAATGATTAAAATAAGATTACAAAAAAAAACAAAAAAAATCGAGTCTATTTTGAATCTAGATCTACATATTAAATTAAAAAGCGACTCAATTTAGATTAGAGACGAATGATTCAAAAAAATGAAGGGTCATCTTTATTCTGATATACAATTTGTATTCAAATAGGTATATATCATGAATATATGTGATCTGGGACGGAAGGATTCGAACCTCCGAATAACGGGACCAAAACCCGCTGCCTTACCGCTTGGCCACGCCCCATTGTCGATTCGACACTAATAAACACTATTATTGGTTGTTCGTCAATTCCAGTTCCAAAATTATTCTCTATTATTCTCTATAAAATTAGAGAATAAATTGTTGCTAGGATTTTGATTTGATATGCTTAGATATCAAATTAAACTGAATTTATTGATCATTACATAAAATTCAATTAAGATATTGTATGAAAGTATAATTTCTTCGATTTTTTATTTCAGAATGAAAAGATTTTGAACTGGATAAGTTCAAATCAAAAAAGGATTTTTGGGGTCGGATCTTATTTGATCCATTTTTTTAGTTTGATTACTCATTTATTCATATTCATTCATATCTATAATGAATATGAATAAATATTCATGATAAATATGAATTCAATATTCGAATTATTTAGATTTACATTATTATTATTATCCATTTTTTTGAATTATTTTCTAGTATATTATTACATACTATATATATTTCTTTAGAATTCTTTTATTTTTTCTTTTTTATTAAATTCTTAATAAAAAAGTATAATAAATCGTAATCATATAATATAATATATATATATAATAAAACACAATAAAAATGAAAATTCGAATTCAAAAAAAGAAAAAATACAATTAATTTTCTTAAAGAACAAAATTTTTGTTATGCTTAATATCTTTAGCTTGGTCTGTATTTGTATTCACTCCGCCCTTTATTCAAGTAGTTTTTTATTGGCAAAATTGCCTGAAGCCTACGCTTTTTTGAATCCAATTGTAGATATTATGCCAGTAATACCCTTATTCTTTTTTCTCTTAGCTTTTGTTTGGCAAGCTGCTGTAAGTTTTCGATAAGGTCTTTAATTTGAATAATGTCCTAAAAAAATTCAAAATTTATTCGAAAACAAAAATTCAAACATTTTAACAATTTATAAGATCAGATAAGTCTTACAGTGTGAATCCTTGATTCCAATATAAAAATTTTTGGATAGACAAGAAAAAATCCGGACCATCTTATCATTTCCGTTTTTTCCATTAAGAAATCCAAATCCTATTATTAGATTTGAGTCCACCACCAATACCTAGATCTCGATTGTGGATATGAAATAAAATTTTTGGTAATAGTAATTATTGGTAATAAAAGGTTCGACTCTTACTACAAATCAATTTCCGAATTTTTTTCTATTTCCTCGAAATCACTTCATTTCTTAGAAACTTTGTATCAAAGAAAACATAATGTGAAATAGAAGAGAATCTATTCTCTTTCTCTGTCGTTTTTTTTTAATTATCTTGGAGATTTTGTAATGCTTACTCTAAAACTATTTGTTTACACGATAGTGATATTCTTTGTTTCTCTTTTCATCTTCGGATTCCTATCTAACGATCCAGGACGTAATCCAGGACGTGAAGAATAAGAAAAAATATTTTTTGTTTTATGTGTTTTCCTTACTTGTGCTGGATTTTGAAATATTTTTTGTTTTTCTATCTATGTTACATCTTTAACTAGTAAAAAAAAAATGAAAGAAACAAGGAAGGAAAAAAAAGAAGCTCCATAAGTTCAAACGAAAAAAATACCAAATCATCAATCAACGGAAACGGAAAGAGAGGGATTCGAACCCTCGGTACAAAAATTCGTACAACGGATTAGCAATCCGACGCTTTAGTCCACTCAGCCATCTCTCCCCAATAAAAAAATTGAATTATTATGTTTATGTTACATCGCATAAACAAAAAGAAAAGGTAGGGCTTGAAAAAAAAGCCTTCTTTACATCTTATTTGATTGATATCTTATCTCTTTTTTTTCTATTTGATTTCTATTCATTAATTATATATTCTATATAAAAAAGAATATATTATAATATATATATATTTAATAATTATATATTTAATTCTATTTTATTTTATAGTTTTTTTTATACGGCCAGAGCCCAGCTAGGTACTGGCATGGCTCTTTTTTCCCATGAATCCTGGATAACAATGATTTATTTATTTTGAATGTATTTGATTTTTTTTAATTTAAACATGATTAAACATAAATCAAAAATGACTTTTTGATTACTCCTTCTTTTGTTTTCGGGTAACGTAACGTATCTAAAAAAAAAGAATGGAACTATGTATGGATTCTTGCACAATGCGTTTTTGTGTTATGACTTAAGTCATTTTGTCGAGATGTATCTGTCAAAATAACGTCAGCAAAAACAAAATCCAAAAATGAGATTCGCCCCCTTTTCTTAATTTCATTAGGGGGCCCCTTATGAAACATGTCAACACTCTAATTATCATAAAATTATGCCCGTATTTCTTAAATTATGCCTATTTCATAATTATGACCAATTCCCTTGTTCGACAAAAGATCCATTTATATACAATAATTGTATTGTAGCGGGTATAGTTTAGTGGTAAAAGTGCGATTCGTTCTATAGACCCCTTAAATAGTTAAGGGATCCCTTGCTTGATTAATTTCCTGATCAAAAAACTTTATTTCTTACTTAAAGGACTTTAATCCTTTATACCTCTCAACGAACGATTCGAGGTGTAATATACATTATCGTAATTTTTTGTATCCAATTTAGAATTGATTCTAAAATGACTAAAATTATGAAACATAAGTTTTTGGAATTGGATCAAGAATCCCAATTTTTGAATATGAGTAAAGGATCCAGGGAGAAAGATATATAAAGTTTCTTT